ATTAGAAATATTATAATATTGTATATTAACACATCTTGAACACGAAAAAGTACTAGTAGGGATTTTCCTGTTTCCGGGGGGTTTGCAGGAATGACAAGGATCTCACGAGTATGGGGGGGTAGGGGGGGTTTGACACGCAAAAGCCGAGAGGGGGGACTCATAGATATGTTAGGAGAAAAAATTACACCTTATGCTCTTGATATCAGTTATGCAATTCTTCAAGTAATATCTAACCACCATTCAACATATGAATTTAAGCCAGGTCTAAATGTTCAACCTTGTCTGTTTGTTGGGATTGATGCACTCTGAAATGCAAGGTGAAAAGAAAAAAATAAAAAAAACCCCTTGTCCGCTGGAGTGAACGCTCGGCATGTTGGGTAACGAGTCGTATGTACTCCACCATTAACTTATGCCAGCGTCAATGAAAGTGGGGGGAATAAATCAATTAATGTTCCTGAAATAGGAACCAAATGCCAGGAATAATTCAAGAAGTGAAACCCCCACGATTTCTGTCCCTGACCATCAAGAAGAGTTAACATTAAGAAATCAACTGATGGTGGTCTCTTACTGTGCATAATATTTGAGTTTGTTGGGATGTCAAGTTAAATTATAACTGTACTATTTAATTATTATTTAAAACTTCAATTTCTTTTTTAGTCTTAAATGAATAGTATGTTTTTCTTAATTAATGTTGTTTTTAGTTTGATGCCCGATATTAATGTTTAAGGTAATTAAAATGTTATTTGAAAAATGGAATGTCCTCTATAATTCAATAATGTTGAATATAAGTGAATGTTGATAATACATATAAGTAGTATATCATAATATGGGGAAATTTCATATATGTACGTGCGGGCGTATTCCGGCAAAGAATAGTTTAATTTAGAATCCTAGCTTTGGGAGTTAGGGGTAGGGGTTAAATTCCCTTTTCTTTGAAGCAGTAGGAAGGACTTTAACCTTCGACGTTCGGCTTACAAGACCGATGCTTTGAATACTGAGCTACTAGTGCATTGTCATTCAATCATTTTATTTTCTACTAAGCTTGCAATGGGAGTAAGAATAAGGAAAATAGAGAAGTAGATAACGGATGCGATTTGACCAATGATGATGTAAGGGTGTTCAACGGGCATTCCTCCGATTCATGTTAAAATAATGACATCAGCTACTAGGGCTCAGAATAAAATTTGAGAAAGAGGGCGGAAGGTTAGGCTTCGTTGTTTAGAGGTGTGGAGGATAGGGACGAGGAAAAGAACTAAGATTGAGGAGAGGAGAGCTAGGACTCCCCCAAGTTTGTTGGGAATTGAGCGAAGAATGGCGTAAGCAAATAGGAAATATCATTCTGGCTTGATGTGGGGTGGGGTAACTAGGGGGTTTGCGGGCGTGAAGTTATCTGGGTCTCCTAGTAGGTTAGGGGAAAATAAGGCTAGGGAGGTAAGTGCAATGAGAAGGGCTGCGAATCCTAAAATGTCTTTATATGAGAAGTAAGGATGGAAGGAGATTTTGTCGGCATCAGAGTTAATACCAGTTGGGTTGTTAGATCCGGTTTCGTGAAGGAAAATAAGATGAATTATGCTTATTGCTGCAATGACAAATGGGAAAAGAAAATGGAAAGTAAAGAATCGGGTAAGGGTAGCATTATCTACTGAGAAGCCTCCTCAAATTCATTGGACTAGGGCGTCTCCGATGTATGGCACGGCGGAAAGTAGATTTGTAATTACGGTTGCCCCTCAGAATGACATTTGGCCTCATGGGAGGACGTAACCAACAAATGCTGTTATTATTACAAGGAGAAGAAGAACAACTCCTACGTTTCATGTTTCTTTGTTAAGGTGAGAGCCGTAGTAAAGTCCTCGGCCGATGTGAAGGTAAATACAAATGAAGAAGAAGGAGGCGCCGTTAGCATGTATGTTTCGAATTAATCATCCGTAGTTGACATCACGGCAGATGTGTGTTACTGATGAAAAGGCTGTGGAAATATCGGCGGTGTAATGTATAGCAAGGAAAAGGCCTGTAAGGATTTGGGCAATAAGGCAAAGACCTAAGAGTGACCCAAAGTTTCATCATGCAGAGATGTTGGCTGGGGTTGGGAGGTCAATTACTGCGTCGTTGGCAATTTTAAGGAGGGGGTGAGTTTTTCGTAGGCTTGTCATTATGTTCTTGTAGTTGAATGACAACGATGGTTTTTCAAATCATTAGTCCTGGTGAAAGTCCTGGTAAGAATTATGGTATACCTTTTGTATATGTTTTTGATAGGCTTAGTTTTAGGGTTGGCGGCGGTAGCTTCTAATCCTTCTCCTTATTTTGCTGCGTTAGGTTTGGTCGTAGTTGCTGGGATGGGGTGTGGAGTTTTAGTGAGTCAGGGTGGTTCTTTTCTGCCTCTTATTTTATTTTTAATTTATTTAGGGGGAATGTTGGTTGTTTTTGCGTACTCGGCAGCATTGGCTGCTGAGCCATACCCTGAGGGTTGGGGAAGTTGGCCAGTAATGGGTTTAATAATGTTTTATCTCTTTTGGTTAGTATTTTCTGCTGGAATGTTTTTTGGGGGATGATATGAAGGGTCGTGTTTTCTAGCAGATGAGTTTGATGAATATGCTGTTTTTCGGGGGGATGTGGGGGGAGTAGCTTTGATGTATTCGGCAGGGGGTGGGCTTTTAGTTTTAGGTGCTTGAGTGTTGTTGCTTACATTGTTTGTTGTATTGGAATTAACTCGGGGTCTTAGTCGGGGGGCGCTTCGTGCAGTTTAAAAGAATAGGAGTAGAGAGGTGAGGGTTATGGTAAAAAAGAACAGGGAAAGGTAAGTCTTGATTATTCCTCGCTGAATATTACTTGTTGTAGAAACGAGGGGTGTATTTAAAGCAGATACTGCTTTGGGGCCAACTTTTTCTATTCAGGTTTGGTCAACTATTTGGGCGGCAATTTTTTGTCCAAGGAGGAGGCTGAGTTTTGGGGCAATTCGGTGAATTAGGGCTGGGAAGAAGCCTAACATGTTGGAGAAGTGATGAGGGGTGGTTATGGGAAGGGGCTTTAGTTGTTTGGTTGTTAGGGATGCGAGTTCAAAGGCTGTAAGAAGTCCGATGACTGTCACTAGAAGGGCAGCTATTTTGAGTGTAGGGTGTATTGTTATTACAGGGGTTTTTAGGGGAAGAATGTTAGCAGTAATAAGGAGGCCGGCGAGGATGCTTCCTCAGGCTAGTCGTTTGATAGGGTTAATAACTGCAGGGTTATTTTCATTAATTGGGGAAAGAGGGCTAAATCGTGGGTTTCCCATGGAAACAAAGAAGATGACGCGAAGGCTGTAGACTGCTGTGAAGGATGTTGCAATGAGAGTAAGGGTTAGGGCTCAGGCGTTTAGGTAGGATGTGTTTAGGGCTTCAATAATAGCGTCTTTGGAGAAAAAGCCTGCTAAGAAGGGGGTGCCTGTAAGGGCAAGGCTTCCGATGGTCAGGCAGGAAGAGGTGAAGGGGGCTAGGTGGTGTATTCCTCCTATTTTTCGAATGTCTTGTTCATCATTTAAGCTATGAATGATTGAGCCGGAGCATAAGAAAAGTATTGCTTTAAAGAAGGCATGAGTACAAATGTGGAAGAAGGCCAGTTGTGGTTGGTTAAGACCAATTGTAACTATTATTAAGCCGAGCTGGCTTGATGTTGAGAATGCAACAATTTTTTTAATGTCATTTTGTGTTAAAGCACAGATTGCAGTAAATAGGGTCGTTAGGGCGCCCAGGCATAAGCAGATAGTAGAAGCTGTTGGGTTGTTTTCCATCAAAGGATTAAGGCGGATTAATAAGAAAATTCCGGCAACAACCATTGTGCTGGAGTGAAGTAGTGCGGAAACTGGGGTGGGACCTTCTATAGCGGAGGGAAGTCAGGGGTGAAGGCCGAATTGCGCTGATTTTCCGGTGGCGGCTACAATTAGTCCGATTAGTGGGAGGGTAAGATCCGTGTCTTTTGTGAGTGTAAAGATTTGCTGGAGCTCTCATGAGTTTGTAGTTATTGCAATTCATGCTATTGCTAAAATTAGACCAATATCCCCGACCCGGTTGTATAGGACGGCTTGAAGTGCTGCAGTGTTGGCGTCGGCTCGGCCGTATCATCAGCCGATCAGTAGGAAGGATATGATTCCTACGCCTTCTCACCCAATAAACAGTTGAAATAGGTTGTTTGCTGTAACTAGGATTATTATGGCAATTAGAAAGATAAGGAGATATTTGAAAAAGCGATCTTTATTAGGGTCAGCATGCATGTATCAGGAGGCGAATTCTAGGATGGACCAGGTTACGTATAAGGCGATAGGAACGAAGATGGTTGAGTAAAGATCAAATTTTAGGCTAATAGTAATGTCAAAGAGTAAAGTGTTTGTTCAGACTCAGGTGGTGGAGATGGTTTCTACCCCTTCATTCAGGAACAGAAATATGGGGAGGAGGCTAATGAAGAATGCTGTTTTTACAGCTGTTTTGATAGTGTTTGAAAGAGGGGGGAAGGAGGGTGGTGAATTAATGAAGGTGGAGAGGGCGGGAAAGGCCAAGAGGAGAAGGGCAAGAAATAGGTTGGATGTCATAAAAAGGGGTCCGAAAGGCATAGCTGCTACTTGGATTTGCACCAAGAGTTTTTGGTTCCTAAGACCAATGGATGAGCTGTTATCCTTTAGAAGCTGTTCGAGTGAGCCCTGGAGTTTAACCAGGGTGACGAAAATTAGCAGTCATCGTTGCTTTCGAGCCTCTCTCGGTGGATAAGAGGGGTTTAACCTCTGTTTCTAGAATCACAATCTAGTGTTTTCGTTAAACTATATCTACAGGCGGTTCAACCTCAAACCAGCTCAGGTTTAAGAATGAGGAGGAGAAGGGGAAGAAGGTGAAGGGAAATGAGAAGGTGTGCTCCGGTGTGCGTGGGGTTAATAGCAATAATGTGTGGGGGAATAGGGCCGCGTTGCGTCATTAAGAATATGTAGAGGGAGTAACCTGCTGTAATTAAGGTTCCTGTTCCAGTTAGTGCTAGAGTTCATGGGGATCAATTGAATAGGGAGGTCAAGATTATTAGTTCTCCCATTAGATTAGGGAGAGGGGGTAAAGCAAGATTTGCTAGGCTAGCCAGGAATCATCATGAGGCTATTAATGGAAGGGTTATTTGAAGGCCTCGGGCTAAAACTATGGTTCGGCTGTGAGTTCGCTCGTAATTGGTGTTGGCCAGGCAGAAAAGGGCAGAGGATGTGAGGCCGTGGGCAATTATAAGAATTAATGCACCTGTGGTTCCTCAAGGGGTTTGAATAAGGATTCCTGCGGCAACCAACCCCATGTGACTAACCGATGAGTAGGCAATGAGGGATTTTAAGTCAGTTTGTCGTAAACAAATGGATCCTGTTATCACCACCCCTCATAAGGCGAGGATAATAAATGGGTAGCTTAGTTCCTTAGTTAATGGTTCAAGTATAATTATTATGCGTATTATACCGTAACCTCCTAGTTTTAGAAGGACTGCTGCAAGTACTATGGAGCCTGCGATTGGGGCTTCTACATGAGCTTTAGGTAACCAAAGATGGGCTCCGTAGAGAGGTATTTTTACTAGGAAGGCAATTAGACAGCCTGCTCATCAGATTTTGTCTGCATATGTGGAGAGGGAGGTGGTGGTGTGTTGTAGGGTTAGGAGGGAAAGAGAGCCTGTTGAGTTTTGGAGAAGGAGAAGTGCAACTAGGAGGGGAAGAGAACCAGCTAAAGTATAAAATAAGAAGTATGTGCCTGCGTTTAGGCGTTCAGTTTGGTTTCCTCATCGGGTAATAATAAATAGGGTAGGAATTAAGGTGGCTTCAAATATTACATAAAATATGATGAGCTCGGTTGCACCAAAGGCTAAGATAAGAAAAATTTGAAGGGAGGTTAGGAGTAGAATATAAGTACGTTGTCGATTTACGGGTTCTGTGGCTATATGGTTTTGGCTGGCTAAAATTATGAGAGGCAGGAGTCAGCATGTTAAAACTAGGAGGGGGGTTGAAAGAGGGTCTGTGGCCATATAGAGGCTAAGGTGGGATCAGCCCGTTTCGGCAGGCATTTTTAGCCATATAAGGCTAACTAGTGCAATAATTAGGCTGTATGTTAGGGTGGTTGCTCAAAGTTTTTTATGGGGGGTGAGCCATGTAACAGGAAGTAGCATAATAGTTGGTAGTAAGATTTTTAGCATTGTAGAAGATTAAGGCTTTGTAGGCGGTCTGTGCCGTGTGTGCGGGCGGTAGCAACTAGGAGGGCTAACCCGGCGCTAGCTTCGCAGGCTGAGAAGGCAAGGAGTAGCATTGGAGAGGCTGAAAGGCTTGTTGAATCTAGTTGAAGAATTCATAATGAGAGTGCGATATAAAGAGATAGTATTATGCCTTCTAAACATAGTAAGGCGGAAAGGAGGTGGGTTCGATGGAATGCTAGGCCTGCTAGCCCTAAAAAAAATGCTGATGAAAAGGCAAAGTGGGTAGGGGTCATTAAGCGGTTATGGAATTAAACCATAGGTTTTTGAGCCGAAATCAAATGTTTTTCTTAAACTAACAGCTTATTCAGCCCATTCTAGGCCTCCTTGTATTCATTCATAAATTAGGCCTAATGTAAGGAGGATTAAAACTGCGGATGCTCAGGTGAATGTTGTGAGGGGGGAGGAGAGTTGGTCCCCTCATGGGAGTGGGAGGAGAAGTGCAATTTCTAAGTCAAACAGAAGAAAGAGAATAGCAACGAGGAAAAATCGAAGGGAGAAGGGAAGGCGGGCTGACCCTAGGGGGTCAAATCCGCATTCATATGGGGAGAGTTTTTCGTAGTCAGGACTTATTTGTGGAAGTCAGAATGAAACAATTGCTAAAATGGTTGATAGCAGGGTGGCAATAAAGATAATTGTTAGGACTAAATTCATTATCTTTCCTTGGACTTTAACCAAGACTGAGTGATTGGAAGTCACATGTACTAGCTTAATACTAGAAAGATTATGAGCCTCATCAGTAGATAGAGATATATAGGAATAGTCAAACAACGTCTACAAAATGTCAGTATCAGGCAGCGGCTTCAAATCCAAAGTGGTGTTCGGACGTAAAGTGGTATTGAATTTGCCGCAGTAGACAGATGGCGAGGAATGTCGAGCCAATAATTACGTGTAGTCCGTGGAAACCAGTGGCAACAAAGAAGGTTGCGCCGTAGACTCCGTCTGCAATTGTGAATGGGGCTTCGTAGTATTCTAGTCCTTGGAGAAGTGTAAAATAAAAGCCGAGGAGGATGGTTAAGGTAAGGGATTGAATTGCTTGTTTGCGTTGACCTTCTATAATGCTATGGTGGGCTCAGGTTACTGTAACACCGGATGCAAGAAGAACAGCTGTATTAAGAAGGGGTACTTCGAATGGGTCTAGGGTTGTGATTCCTGTTGGGGGTCAGCAGCCTCCTAATTCGGGAGTTGGGGCAAGGCTAGAGTGGTAGAAAGCTCAGAAGAACCCTAGAAAAAAGAAGACTTCAGAGGTAATAAATAGGATTATACCGTAGCGGAGGCCTTTTTGAACGGGAGGTGTGTGGTGGCCTTGAAATGTTCCCTCTCGGATGATGTCTCGTCATCATTGATACATGGTTAAGAGGAGAAGAATAAGTCCGAGAGTTATAAGGGTTATGGTGTGGAAGTGTATTCAAATTGCTAGTCCTGAAGTTATTAACAGAGCGGCAATTGCTCCGGTTAATGGTCAAGGGCTGGGGTCTACTATATGGTATGCATGTGCTTGATGGGCCATTAAACGTTTTCTTGTAAATATAAGCTTAGGAGAAGGACAAATACATAGGCTTGAATCATAGCCACGGCGACTTCAAGAAGGGTTAGAAGAAATAGGAGAACGGTTGTTGAGATGGCGACGATGGGTATTAGAGGGAGTAGTTGGAATGCAGCAGTTGCGATTAGTTGAATTAATAGGTGCCCTGCGGTTAAATTAGCTGTAAGTCGTACTCCTAATGCAATTGGTCGGATAAAAAGGCTGATTGTTTCAATAATAATAAGAATAGGAATTAGAAGTGTGGGGGTTCCTTCTGGAAGTAAGTGGCCTAGGGCGTGAGTAGGTTGGTTTCGTATCCCAATAATGACTGTCGCTAGTCATAGGGGGGTGGCGATGGCCATATTTATTGAAAGTTGAGTGGTTGGTGTATATGTGTAAGGCAGAAGGCCTAGTATGTTAAGGGTGATAAGAAAAATTATTAAAGATATTAGGATTAGGGCTCAGCGATGTCCTATAGCTGGAATTGGTAAAAAAATCTGTTGTGTGAAGCGGTTTATAGATCAGTTTTGAAGGGTAAGTACGCGGTTGTGTAGTCATCGAGTGGATGGGCGGGGAAATAAAACTCAGGGTAAACTTAAGGCAAGAGCAATCAGAGGGATGCCAAGGAAAACAGGGCTCATAAATTGATCGAAGAAATTAGCTACCATGATCAGCTTCAGGGTTCTGTTTTAGTAATTTTGTGCTTTGAGGGGTGGGTTCATTGGGGAAAGAATGTGCGAGGACTTTAGGGGGAATAACTGTGAGAAAGATTAGTCAGGAAAAGACTAAGATGGCGAACCAAGGGGCAGGGTTGAGTTGAGGCATGTCGCTAAGGGTGGTTGGGGGTCACCAATCTTTAGCTTAAAAGGCTAACGCTAGTCCCTATTTAGCTTCTTAGCGAAGCATCTTCAAGTATTAGAGAGGATCAGTTTTCGAAGTGTTCTAGTGGTACGGCTTCAACTACAATAGGTATAAAGCTATGATTTGCCCCGCAGATTTCAGAGCATTGACCATAAAATACGCCAGGTCGGGATGCGATGAAGGCTGTTTGGTTTAGACGTCCAGGAACTGCGTCTATTTTTACACCGAGGCTTGGGACGGCTCAAGAGTGAAGGACATCTTCTGCTGAAACTAGCACTCGGATAGGAGATTCTACAGGAATTACTATGCGGTGATCTGCTTCTAGAAGACGGAATTGGCCTGGGGTGAGATCTTGGGTAGGTACCATGTATGAGTCAAAACCAAGGTCTTCATAGTCCGTATATTCATAGCTTCAGTATCATTGATGACCCATTGCTTTGATTGTTAAATGGGGGTCATTAATTTCGTCTATAAGGTAAAGAATTCGTAGAGAGGGAAGTGCAATAAGAATAAGGATAATGGCTGGAAGAACTGTTCAGATAATTTCGATTTCTTGTGAGTCCAAAATAAATTTGTTGGTAAGCTTTGTTGTTACTATGGCTACAATGATGTAAAGAACAAGGGTGCTAATAAGAAAGACAATTATTAAAGCGTGATCGTGAAAATGGAGAAGTTCTTCTATCACAGGGGAAGCTGCATCTTGGAATCCTAGTTGAGAGGGGTGTGACATGTGCTTAAGACACGCGGGGGTTTAACCCACAATTTTGCCTTGACAAAGCAGTGTAATTTCAATTTTACTAGTGTCTTATAAAGAAAGTGACAGAGCGGTTATGTGGTTGGCTTGAAACCAATTTATGGGGGTTCAACTCCTCCCTTTCTCGTTGGTGGTTAAGTAGTTTGTTGAATTTGAACGAAGGCAGGCTCTTCGAAAGTGTGGTAGGGGGGAGGGCAGCCGTAAAGTCATTCAATATTGGTTGAGGTTAATTCTACTGACAGAACTTCTCGTTTGGCAGCGAAAGCTTCTCAAATAATAAATAGGAACATAATTACAGCAATTAAGGAAATTAGGGAGCCGATGGAAGAAATTGTATTTCATAGTGTGTAGGCATCTGGGTAATCAGAATACCGTCGAGGTATTCCTGCAAGGCCTAGGAAGTGTTGTGGGAAGAAGGTTAAATTTACTCCAATAAACATAATTCCGAAGTGAATTTTTGTTCATGTTTCGTGAAGGGTATAGCCTGAGAATAGGGGGAATCAGTGGACGAAGGCTGCTATAATTGCAAATACAGCACCCATTGATAGAACATAATGGAAGTGTGCTACTACATAATATGTGTCGTGAAGTACAATATCAAGAGAGGAATTGGCTAGTACAATTCCGGTTAAACCTCCTACTGTAAATAAGAAAATAAAGCCTAAGGCTCAAAGGAGAGGTGTTTCTCATTTGATTGCTCCTCCGTGAAGTGTGGCAAGCCAGCTAAATACTTTTACACCTGTTGGGATTGCAATAATCATAGTAGCGGATGTAAAATAGGCACGTGTGTCTACGTCTATTCCTACGGTAAACATGTGATGGGCTCAAACAATAAAGCCCAGAAGGCCGATTGCCATTATAGCTCAAACCATTCCTATATAGCCGAAAGGTTCTTTTTTACCTGAATAGTATGCTACGATATGCGAAATCATCCCAAAGCCGGGTAAAATAAGAATATAGACTTCAGGGTGGCCGAAGAATCAAAATAGGTGTTGGTAAAGGATTGGGTCACCTCCCCCTGCAGGGTCAAAGAATGTGGTGTTTAAATTTCGATCTGTAAGGAGCATGGTAATGCCTGCAGCAAGAACTGGTAGGGAAAGAAGGAGAAGGACTGCAGTGATTAGGACGGCTCAAACAAAGAGTGGTGTTTGGTATTGTGAAATTGCAGGGGGTTTTATGTTAATAATTGTTGTAATAAAATTAATAGCCCCAAGAATTGAGGAAACACCTGCTAGATGTAAGGAGAAAATGGTGAGATCAACGGATGCTCCAGCGTGGGCTAGGTTCCCAGACAGAGGGGGATAAACTGTTCATCCAGTTCCAGCTCCGGCTTCAACTCCAGAAGAGGCTAGAAGCAGAAGGAAGGAGGGGGGAAGAAGTCAAAAGCTTATGTTATTTATTCGGGGGAATGCCATATCTGGGGCTCCGATCATTAGAGGAACAAGTCAGTTACCGAAACCACCAATTATGATTGGTATTACTATAAAGAAAATTATTACAAAGGCATGTGCTGTAACAATTACATTATAAATTTGGTCGTCTCCCAGGAGAGATCCTGGTTGGCTTAATTCTGCCCGAATAAGGAGACTTAAAGCGGTCCCTACTATTCCGGCTCAAGCACCAAATACTATATATAGGGTGCCAATATCTTTATGATTGGTTGAGAAAAATCAGCGTGTGATTGCCACAGGTAGGATGGCTGAGTGTTTAAGCGGTGGATTGTAGCTCCATAAACAGAGGTTTAAGTCCTCTTCTTATCAAAGCTCCGAGGTGTTATCATGTAAGATTGCAAATCTTAAGAAGCAGGTTGACGCCTGCCGGGGCTTTTCCCCGCCTATTTTGTTAGAAGCTAGGCGGGGAAAAGGTAGATTGATGCTCGCTGGTTTGAGCGCTTAGCTGTTAACTAAGAGTTTATAGGATCGAGGCCTATCTGTCTAGAAAGGCTTTAGCTTAATTAAAGTGTCTGCTTTGCATGCAGAAGATGTGGGTTAGTGTCCCGTAAGTCTTAACAGAGACTGGGAGAATTTCACTCCCGCTTAGGGCTTTGAAGGCCCTTGGTCTGAGGTCCTATCCTAAGTCTCTAGAGGGTGAGGATGGTTGTGAGGGCGGGGGTTAGGGGTAGCAAGCAGATTGTTGCTGAAATTGAGATTGTTAGTGGTAAAGTTTGGTGGGTTGGGTAGAGGCGTCAAGGGGTTGTCCCGGCTAGGTTATTAGGGGAAATGGTTAGGGTTATAGCATGAGAAAGTCGAAGATAGAAGTAAAGGCTTAATAGGGCTGATAGGGCGGCAAGGGTTGCGGTGAGTCCTAAGTCTTGTTTTGTTAGTTCTTGGAGAATTAGTCATTTTGGTATAAATCCTGTTAGGGGAGGGAGCCCTCCCAATGAAAGGAGAATGAGGGGTGTGAGGGAGGTTAGGGCGGGGGCTTTGGTCCATGAGGTTGCTAGTGAGTTAATGTTTGTAACTTTGTTAGTTTTAAAAACTAGGAAAGTTGAGAAGGTCATAATAAGGTAAATAATCAGGGTCAGGAGGGTTAGTGATGGGGAGAATTGGAGTACTAGGATTATTCATCCTAAGTGCGCAATTGATGAATATGCAAGAATTTTTCGTAGTTGTGTTTGGTTTAGACCTCCTCAGCCACCAATGAGTGTTGAGGTAAGCCCTAAGAAAATAGGGAGGGTTGAGTTAGTTGGTTGGATTTGAAGGAGAAGGGCAAATGGTGCTAGTTTTTGTCATGTCGAAAGAATCAGGCCCGTTGATAGGTCTAATCCTTGGAGAACTTCTGGTAGTCAGGCATGTAGGGGGGCTAGTCCAATTTTTATGGCGAGAGCTAGGGAGATTAGTATGACTGGGAATGGGTGGCTAAGTTGGTAAATGTCTCATTGCCCTGTTAATCATGCATTTGTGGTACTGGCAAATAGGATCACCGCAGCAGCAGTTGCTTGTGTTAAAAAGTATTTAGTGGTTGCTTCAACTGCTCGTGGGTGGTGTGTTTGGGTTATTAGGGGAATAATGGCTAGTGTATTTATTTCAAGGCCCATTCAAGCTAAAAGCCAGTGGGAGCTTGTAAGGGTAATTGTGGTTCCTAGCCCTAGTCCAAGTAATAGGGTACTGAGGATGTAAGGGTTCATTAGTAAAGGAAGGATTTTAACCAACATTTTCGGGGTATGGGCCCGAAAGCTTAAATTAGCTGACTTTACTAGGAAGTGGTGTAGTGGAAGCACTAAGAGTTTTGATCTCTTCAGGTAGGGTTCGAGTCCCTTCTTTCTAAGGAGTTGGAGGGACTTTAACCCTCATTTTTCACTCTATCAAAGTGGCCCTTTGTTTCAGGCACAACTCCTGGGTTATAGTTGAGGGGGAAGACCTGAAAATGTAATTGGTAGGGCAAGGTGCCAGATGACCAAGGCTAGGGTAAGAGGGAGGAAGTTTTTTCAGATCAAATGTATTAGTTGGTCGTAGCGAAATCGAGGGTAGGATGCTCGGACTCATAAGAAGAGTGCGGAAAGTATTGCTGCTTTGGTTATGAGGCTGATTGAGGTTAATTCTGGGTAAACATGATATAGTGTGGCTCCGAGGAATAGTGTGGCGGAAAGTGTATTTATGAGGAGAATGTTAGCATATTCTGCGAGGAAAAATAGGGCGAAAGGGCCTCCAGCATATTCGACGTTAAATCCTGAGACTAGTTCAGATTCTCCTTCTGTGAGGTCAAAAGGAGCTCGATTGGTCTCTGCTAATGTAGAAATGTATCATATTGCAGCTAAGGGTCAGGCGGGTAGGATCAGTCAGGTAGCTTCTTGTGCAGTGCTAAATGTTTGGAGGGTAAACCCTCCTGTAAAGATAATAGCATTAAGGAGAATAAGGCCTAGACTTACTTCGTACGAAATAGTTTGTGCGACTGCTCGTAGGGCTCCGATTAAGGCATATTTTGAATTTGAGGCTCATCCTGATCCTAAAATAGAGTATACAGCAAGACTTGAAAGGGCTAAAATGAAGAGGATGCCGAGGTTTAGGTCTGCTATTGGGAATGGAAGGGGTATGGGGGCTCAGAGGGTTAGGGCGAGTGTGAGTGCTAGCATGGGTATAAGCAAAAATAAAATAGGGGAGGAAGTGGAGGGTCGTACAGGTTCTTTTATAAACAGTTTTAGCCCGTCCGCGATTGGTTGAAGTAAACCATAGGGGCCAACAACATTAGGGCCTTTTCGTAGTTGTATGTAACCTAAAACTTTTCGTTCTACAAGGGTTAGGAGGGCTACGGCAAGCAGGACAAATACAATAAGAATGAGTGGGTTGACGATTAGGACTATAATTGTGGAGAGCATAGTTAAGAAGAGGACTTGAACCTCTGTGGTAAGGGCTTAGGCCTTTTGCAATCGCCGGGCTCTGCCATCTTAACATGCCGTTTTCTGCGGCTAAAGGGATATGTCCTTTTGCCTATTTTAGTTGTTTTCATTAGGTAAGGGGGAGGCTTACTTGAAGAATGGGCCTCTTCTTTTCGGTCCTTTCGTACTAGAAGAGAACATTTCATAGATAGAAACTGACCTGGATTACTCCGGTCTGAACTCAGATCACGTAGGACTTTAATCGTTGAACAAACGAACCCTTAATAGCGGCTGCACCATTAGGATGTCCTGATCCAACATCGAGGTCGTAAACCCCCTTGTCGATATGGGCTCTAAAAGGGGATTGCGCTGTTATCCCTAGGGTAACTCGGTTCGTTGATCGGCTTTGCCGGATCTTTTTGGTCAGAAATTCTGGTACTTAGACCTGTCGGTCTTGGTTTTGGGAGGAGGGTCCTCCCATTCCACATGGGGGTTTTTTGTTTCCCCGCGGTCGCCCCAACCAAAGACATTAGGGTAGTGGATCCAGTCGGTTTGTTTCCTTTTGTTTGGTATTATTAGTATGGTCTACTTTCAGTCTTAAGCTCCAAAGGGTCTTCTCGTCTTATGTTCTTATTCCCGCTTCTGCACGGGAAGATCAATTTCATTGACTAGGAGAAGGAGACAGCTTGGCCCTCGTTATGCCATTCATACAGGTCTCCATTTAAGAAACAAGTGATTGCGCTACCTTCGCACGGTTAAGATACCGCGGCCGTTAAACTATTTGTCACAGGGCAGGCGGGACCTCTTATACTTTTTAAGCAAGAGGCGATGTTTTTGGTAAACAGGCGAGGCCAAATATGTTTGCCGAGTTCCTTCTTCTCCTTTAGGTCTTTCCATGGTAGCATGCCAGTGTGGGGTTAACGGTGAAGATTGGATAGTTTTCTAGTTGTTTATTTGTTTTTCCAATTCCCTCTTTTTTTGGGGCCGTTAATTCTCGGTAGGGGGTCTGTTCTGATTTACACTTATGCTTGGAGAGATTCGTTATCTCTTATTACTCATATTAGCATAATCTCTTCTATAAGGGTATAGAAGGGCCTGTTAGGTTAAGGGGTGAAAAATATGGTTATCAGGATTAAAGGCGGTGAGGATGTTTGAGCTGTAACGCTTTCTTTTAGGGTGGCTGCTTTTAGGCCCACCAGAACATTATGCCTTGTTTTAATTTGATTTTTTACCTCCTATTAAAGTTGTATCTTTTTTCAAAAAAGCTGTCCCTTTTTTGACTAACTCTCTTCTTTTCTATTACTCTGGGGGGAGGTAAAACCATTTTAGAGGGAAGAAGGGAAGAGGCTGAACTCCTATTCATTTCTCAGGCAACCAGCTATTACTAGATTCGGTAGGCTTTTCACCTCTACTCAAAGCTCTTCCCACTCTTTTGCCACAGAGACGGGTTTGCCCTATTGCTAGGCTGTCTTGGAGTAGCTCATCTAGTTTCGGGAAACTAAACTAAAATTCGTTTTGCTTAGGGGTTACTAGCTAATTCATGATGCAAAAGGTACGAGGTTAAGTCTCTGCTTTTTTATGCTTGACTGGTTTGTTTCATTTCTCTTTCAGCGTTCCCTTACGGTACTTTCTCTATTGCTCCTAGTTCTTTTTCTGTCTCTGATACTAGAGGGGGAAAATGGTTTGTTGGTTAGTTTTAGTAATTTAGGGGGTAGTTGTGTGTTCGTGATGATATTAGTTAGGTGGGCTAGCTGTTGGGCTTCAGGGCGACCCGATTTGCACGGGGGTCTTCTCAGTGTAAGGGAGATGCTTTTCTGTCTTAGCTACGCTCTGATTAACCAAGTGCACCTTCCGGTACACTTACCATGTTACGACTTACCTCCCCTTGTTTAGTTAGACTTTTTATTTATTTAATGAGGTTTATTTGGGGAGAGTGACGGGCGGTGTGTACGCGCTTCAGGGCCAGTTTCAGCAGGACACTCTATTTCCTGCTTACTGCTAAATCCTCCTTCTAGCATATATTTTCATTATGCTGTCCGTATGCCCAGATTTAGGGAATGTAGCCAATTTCTTCCCCTCTCATGTGCTACACCTCGACCTGGCGTTTTGAGTTGTACTGACTATGCTTACTATGAGGCCTTCACAGGGTAAGCTGACGACGGCGGTATATAGGCGGGAAAAACAAGAGAGGGTGAGGTTTAACGGGGATTATCGGTTCTAGAACAGGCTCCTCTAGGTGGGTTTGAAGCACCGCCAAGTCCTTTGGGTTTTAAGCTGGTGCTCGTAGTACCCTGGCGGATAAGAGATGTAGGGTTTTATCTAAGTTATGGCTGTGCATAGTGGGGTATCTAATCCCAGTTTGTACCACAGCTTTCGTGGGGTCAGGAAAATTAAAGTCACTTTCGTAGGGGGGCTTCTTATCTTCGGAAACGTATGACAGTCTTGAGGATGTTCGGCTTTAGTTTTTTGGGTTCCTTAACCACTCTTTACGCCGGTGTCTATCAACTTAGGCCTCTCGTATAACCGCGGTGGCTGGCACGAGTTTTACCGGCCTTCTTAGCTTTAACTAAGTCAAGTTTTCACTTATAGCTTAATGTTTATCACTGCTGAAATCCCTTGGGGGTGTGGCTGAGCAAGGTGTCGTGGGCTAGAAAACTGAGCCTGATACCAGCTCCTTGTTCCCAAACAGGGAACTGTAGGGCATTCTCACGGGGGTGCGGATACTTGCATGTGTAAGTTTAGCTAGAGCTGACAGAAAAGACAGGACCAAACCTTTGTGCTTGCGAAACCAGTCTAAGGTTTATCTTAACATCTTCAGAGTTATGCTTTATTAAGCTACGCTAGC